TGAAATTTTACCCAACTCCATATATATGTAATGTATGAAATATGTATGCGCGGAGGAATAAAGAAAATTTTCTGTTCAAATTGGACAACAGATACAAATGAAAAGGAATTGAAATCGATAATATACTTATATTTTATATTATGGAGCTTTGTTATAGAATATCAAAAGAAAGACGATTCCATTTTTACCATTATTATGATATTACATATTCCAACCCGACTGGATATCAGAAAAAAATGGATTCAAGATTTGATCGGTTCGCTGAGATAAAGAAAAGACAAAATAATCAAAAATATTGATTTTTTTTTTCGCGAATTCCATTGTTCAAAAAATGAATGATTCGCAGAAAAGGGAGATATTTTTACTTTTTTTTAGTAAAATTCGTAAAATATATATGTAATGAAGTACGTAGGAAGAGTTGTATTTATTAAACATAGAGAATCCCTTATATTTTGGGGTCTCGTGCTTTATCAAAATTTCTATTTTATATTCAATGAAAAATGGAAGCACGCTAATTTACTATCGGTATCATATCAATAAATAAGATACCTGGTTAGATATCGACATAACAATTTCTGTTCTGGGGTTTACATATACCCACAATTGCTGTTATAATTGAAATTAAGAAGGAAGGGCTTTTTATTGAAAATGAAAAGAATCTCAATACTGATTAGTTATACAGCAATTAAGAAAACACAATTTGAAATTCAAATCTAAGAATTTTTTATGAATTCACAGCCAATAGTTAATGGTTCCAATTTGTGCGGAATTTTGGCTTTTGTAACTGAAAATCCACATTGAATTTTTCAATAGAAAACAAAAGGGGAAGTTTTTTTAAGTATTGTATCGTGTTGGCGGCATGGCCGAGTGGTAAGGCGGGGGACTGCAAATCCTTTTTCCCCAGTTCAAATCCGGGTGCCGCCTGATCAACAAAAGAATCCAAACCAAATTCCTTACTCTGTTCCGCTGATATAACTCGATGAATTCTTCCCCAGCACCGGCAGAAGCGGGGGGGGGGGCTACATGATTCTAAGCATCTGTAGGTTTGTTTTCTAATAAGATTGTAAACCCCCTTGAATAAAGAAAGACTCTAGTACTAGTAGTGGAGTGGAAGGGAAGCGAGAAGTCTTGATAGCCCTACCCCTGCTAATGGAATATCTACTGGCTGGGTCTTGAATTAGGGAGTCGTGGTGGAAAGGGCAAAAGATACTTTGTATCCAAACTCGAAAGAGTTTCTGAGTGATCGGGCATTTAATCAAAATTATTTCCAATAAGAAATAGAGGTGGATAATGATCTTATTTTGATTTTTTATTTATGAAGACGAAAGGCAATAAAAGAAACAATACAGTAGGTTTTATTATTCTATACGTTCCATTAATAACATTTCCTTGATATTTTCCAAGGGTGTTACTGCCTATTTTCTTTTGCTTGTGCTTAATGTTTACCGATTCTACTTGAAATCAAATCATATAAGAACCCGTTCTAAGTGGATTTATTGGATTGGTTCATCAATAGTGTTGGGTTGGCTCAGAACCCTCCTTTTTTTGACTCTGCACCGTTGATTCCCCTATTATTAGTGAACAAGAAAATTCCTTCATATTCATAGAGATAGGGGACATAATTTACATGGATATAGTAAGTCTCGCTTGGGCTGCGTTAATGGTAGTCTTTACATTTTCCCTTTCCCTCGTAGTATGGGGAAGAAGTGGACTCTAAGGGTACTACTAATTGAGTTGAGGAATCAAACTGTATTGTATCAATTGTTTTATTTGTTTTCCTCTTTACTGTTCAAATAGAAAGTAGTTAAGTAGATATGTTTTATAAGAAACAACATAGACATAGCGATTGCTCAATAAAATACTACGCAAAATAAGATCTTGCTTTGGGCGAGCCACATATTGTGTACTTACCACTTGTTTTATTATTTTAGAAATTTATTTGATTTATGTTTTATCGACTTGTTTCATATTTCCTATCATGGTTAAAGTTAAAAGATAAAGATTTCGTTTACTACTCCTTTTCAAAAGTTACCATACTCATCCCATAGAGCTCCTTGAAGCATCTGTCAACGGCTCAATCAATTACTTCTTCGGAATGCAAAAAAAAAGGATTACTTGGTTTCTTATACCATTTTTCTTCGTTAATTTGATTCTTTCGACTAATTCCCGGATTCATATTCGAAATAAAAAATCTGAAATCTCGGAATTCGAATAGAAATCGTAAGAGTAAGATTTATTTTTCCATTTTTTCCGATTGGATGGAATGGAATTCCTACAAATCAAATATCAAATAGATGAAGATATAATATATTTTAGATTGATCTATATTAAGCCTCCATAAAAGTACAACTTTATACACTATAATAACCATAATAAACAAAACAGTATCTAGTATATGGTAGAAAGATTCATATATTTCTTTCTACCACATACTATACTGTTGGATCTCATAGAATACTGCTGATTCTAGCCCGATCATTTCATTTAAGACGCGAAATTAGAATTGCTTTTTATTTCTTCAATCATTGATAAGAACTAAGAAGTCAAATTTCATTCAAATTAATCATTTTGGCTGATTGTTTTTACGTAAATAATAAGTAAAAAAGCAGTCGGAATTAGAATAAATAATGCAGTAGCAATAAATGCGAGAATATTTACTTCCATAATCTCATTGTTTCTTTTTTTTTTTTTTTACTTTGCAATAACTCGGGATTTAATCCCATAGAGATGATAATGATAAAATTTTCGCCCTTTAAATTTAATGGGAGAAATTTGAATTACATCGCGATAATATTGAATCGAATCAATATTCAATATTATGAATAACAATATCTATATCTAAGCTATCAAATGGAGTCATCATCAAGAATTGAATAGTATAACATAGAAAGATCCTTTATCCATACCGAATCCAAAAATGGATTCCCGATCCAACCAGGAATTCTTTATATTTATCATTCTTTTCCATGCTTTATTTTCTATAAGCATAACCCCGCCCCCTCCCTTATACAATCATCTGACCGCCTCTCCACTTCTATTCTAGTAGTTAGAAACCCAACCAAACAATAGAAGTTAAACGGAAAGAAGTTAATTGAGTTTTAAACTCCGTTCTTTTAATGATCTAATTTTCTTAGAAGACAAAGAAGTGTGATAAAGATGAAAGTCCCGGTATAAGTATCCAAAATCTAATATTCCATCAAATTCAATTCACTATTTATTTGCCTTCCCGAGGGGGGCCTAAAAAAGATCTTTTCTTTTGCTAAGAGGGTCAGGATCCTTGTTTAATCTTTCTTTTATTAAATGAATATCCTCTTTCTTTGGAACACATATATCAAAGGTGGAGTGTACAATTTGAATAAGATAATTTGTTTCCAATTAATAATTGAGATTGCACACAATCGGAATCAAAAATAAAAAACTTCATTTAATCCGAAAAGTATTCTATCAGAGTAACGATGGTAAATTAATGTATTTAAGAAAAGAGTTCCATTATACGGATCGAAAACAATCGAAAAGTCCGACCCAGTACGGCACCTCGTACAATTCTGAATATATAAATTAAGAATTGTACTAATCCGCATATGTCTCTCTCCCATCAATTGGGATTGGTAGATGTAATGGGAATTTAAGGATTTCTTTGCTGAGAAATGCGAAAAAAAAAAAGAAATAAAGTTCTACGAAATTCTGCTCCCTGTCCCCTTTTTTCACAGAAAAAGGGAAATGAATTAAATATTTATCGGGTCTGCCGGGACTGACGGGGCTCGAACCCGCAACTTCCGCCTTGACAGGGCGGTGCTCTGACCAATTGAACTACAATCCCCGGGAAAGAAGTTGTATAGCATATATTATTCTTATGATTTAATTCAAACCATTTATTTTAGTTCTATTTCGAATCGTCGTGTTGTAATATAGGTGCGAGTGATATATTGATATCCACACGAATACGCACTTTCGTGAGGGTGACATGAATCAGGAATCGGAATCACTAGCAATCCTTTTGCTATTGTCAAATCGATTGATAATCTATATCGGGAAACAGGCAAATAAATAAAAGTTGAGGGATATAGCCGACAGTTTTCTTTATTTCCGGGCATTTATGGAAAACGAATGGGTATATCATTTCATGGCGAGTCTGCAAATTTTTTGGGCCGAGCTGGATTTGAACCAGCGTAGACATATTGCCAACGAATTTACAGTCCGTCCCCATTAACCGCTCGGGCATCGACCCAAGAAGAGTAAATTCTAGACTTATTGATAATCCATAATCAAATCAAATTCCTTTCGTAGTATCCCTACCCCCAGGGGAAGTCGAATCCCCGCTGCCTCCTTGAAAGAGAGATGTCCTAAACCGCTAGACGATGGGGGCACGCCTGCTCGGCCGTCATCATACTATGGTTTATAGTATGAACAGTTTTTGCAATTGTCAATATAATGACTAGATCCGCCGATCCTTCTGCCTTTCATGATTCCATAGAATTTTTTGATTCGTCATTTAATTTATAGAATAATAATAGCGATTAGAATGAATGGTTCATAAAGATAAATTTGGATCTATGTCGAATTGGTGGGTACATGTATCAATCATGTTAATATAGGGGTCAAATAAAAGAAAAGTAATTTAGGATCGGTCTTGAAACAATTCGTTGCATTGATATTTATCAAATCCAACAAACCACTCTTGCCCTATACTCGCGGAATAAATAAAATGAAATTGATCATTTCTTTTCTGGAACGGGCCACCAGCCCGCCGGCCTTTATGACTTTATTGAATGTACTTAATATATAATATATATACATAGATCTATCTTATCCCTAGAGTGACTTACTCGGGAGTTAAACCAAGTGGGCCCTTTTAACTCAGCGGTAGAGTAATGCCATGGTAAGGCGTAAGTCATCGGTTCAAATCCGATAAGGGGCTTTAGGTTTTTTCATAAAACCCCCGGCTTAGTATTCTATTTGAGGGGAGAATAAAGAAAGATATTGTTGCTATTTGTAATAAA